CATGGTGCAAACCGCACTCAAAGGTAGGGCATTTCCCATTGAGATAGGAACTTCTGTACCCGAACCAATGGTATCTCCAATTCTCGCCCCTCTGGGATGTAAAATATAGTTCTTCTCACCATCCCGATAGTGTATGAGACAAATGTGTGCATTTCGATTAGGGTCGTATTCTATGGTTACGATTCTCCCAGATATGTCTTTTTCATTCCGTCTAAAATCGATTTGACGGTATAGACGCTTATGCCCTCCCCCTCTATGCCTTGCGGTAATGATTCCTCTGGCATTCCGCCCTTTCCCACAATGACGCTGTCCAGAGATCAAATTTTTTCGTGGATTGGATTTCACTCGACTGTCTGCGGCCCCATTGCGTGTGCTCGGGGTAGAAGTTTTGTATAAATGGATCGCCGTGTTATTCAGTATTTTGATTGAAGCTCTTTTCTTTCTATCGAAAGGGGTGGAATAGAATAACCCGGTTGAAGCGTAATGATCATACGTCTGTAATGCATTGTATGTCCCCTAATAGGTCCCATTCTTCGACCCTTTCCCGGAAGCCGATGACTATTCATAGCTATTACCTTAACCCCAAAGAAGAGTTCGACCCAATGCTTGATTTCTGTCCTAGTTGATCCTGATTCGACATTAGAAGTATATTGATTCTTCCCCACCAATAGCCTAACACTTTTTTCGGTAAATACTGCATATTTGATTCCATCCATAAATCCACTTTCTTTCCTATGAGTTCCAGTATTGATAAGAATTCGAGTTCTTACTGTTCATATGTTATAGTATGAATATACTACACCAATTCGTTCTCTATTAAGATTTGAATTCAAATCTACAGAATCGAACGAATCTCATAGAGAACTCTATCGAAATCGAACGCTATCGAAATCGAAGATCGAAAGAATTCTGAAAACAAAAAAAAACCCCATATATATCTATATAATAGACATATAAAGTAAGATCGATTTCTCTGATGATGATGAAGCCAGTTCCAATAGACTGAACTTATGAAACGCTCCCATCCCATTGGTGTGCATCCAGTAGGAATTGAACCTACGAATTCGCCAATTATGAGTTGGGCGCTTTAACCATTCAGCCATGGATGCTTGGATCATCATACATCGTGAATCAATCATTTCCAACCATAACCATAACCATGCCAACAAAACCGCAGAGAGACTATGAAGTCCAATTATGGATCTTCGAATTGAGAGAGATACTGAGAGAAATCAAGACTTTTGGCTATTCGTATTTGTTAGATTCATGGACCCAATTCGATTTCGTGGAATCTTTTACTTACCTTTTTTTCCACCAAGAACGTTTTCTGAAACTTTTTGACCCCCGAATTTGGAGTCTCCTCCTTTCGGGTTCACCAAGCAACCGATCTTTCACGAGCAAAGTTGTAGTACTGGTTAAGGGTGTAGTACTGATTCTAGTAGCGGTCCTTATATCTCGTATGCACCATCAAACTATGGTCGAAAGAAAAAATCTCTATTTGAGGGGGCTTCTTCCTCTACCTATGAATTCCATTGGACCTAGAAATGATACATTGTTTCGTTCTTCCCATAGGTTGGTTGTTTCGCTCCTGTATCTTCCAAAAGGGAAAAAGATCTCTGAGGGTGGTTTCATGGATCCGAAAGGGAGTCCTTGGGTTCTCCCAATAACTCAAAAGTGTATCATGCCTGAATCTAACTGGGGTTCGCGGTGGTGGAGGAACTGGATCGGAAAAAATAGGGATTCTAGTTGTAAGATATCGAAAGAAACCCTAGCTGGAATTGAGATCTCATTCAAAGAGAAAGATATCCAATATCTGGAGTTTCTTTTTGTATCCTATACGACGGATGATCCGATCGCGCTCGGCAGGGACCACGATTGGGAATGGTTTGATGGCCTTTCTTCGAGGAAGAAGCGAAACAGAATCAACTTGAATTCGGGACAGCGATTCGAAATCTTAGTGAAACACTGGATTTGTTATCTCATGCCTGCTTTTCGTGAAAAAAGACCAATGGAAGGGAAGGGTTTCTTCAAACAACAGGGATCAGATTTTTTGAGGAAGGTATCGAGAGAGAATTGGATTTGGTTAGACAATGTGTGGTTGGTAAACAAGGATCGGTTTTTTAGCAAGGTACGGAATGTCTCGTCAAATATTCACTCTGATTCCACAAGATCTAGTTTCGTTCAAGGAACGGATTCTAGCCAATTGAAAGGATCTTCTGATCAATCCAGAAATGCTTTCGATTCCATTAGGAATGAGGATTCGGAATCTCACACATTGATCAATCAAAGAGAGATTCAACAACTCAAAGAAAGATCGATTCTTTTGGATTGGGATCCTTCCTTTCTTCAAACGGAAGGAACCGAGATAGAATCAGACCGATTCCCGAACAGCCTTTCTGAAGATTCCTCAATGTCCCGGCTATTCGCGGAACGTGAGACGCAGATGATTCGTCATCTGCTTCCGGAAAAAATCGAAGAATTTCTTGGGAATCCTACAAGATCAATTCGTTCTTTTTTCTCTGACAGATGGTCAGAACTTCATCTGGGTTCGAATCCTACTGAGAGGTCCGATCCTAAATTGTTGAAGAAACAACACGATGTTTCTTTTGTCCCTTCCAGGCGATCGGAAACGAAAGAAATAGTGGATCTCTTCAAGATAATTCCGTATTTACAAAAGACCATCTCAATTCATCCTATTTCATCAGATCCGGGATGTGATAGGGTTCCGAAGGATGAATCGGATCTGGACAGTTCCAATAAGATTTCATTCTTGACCCAAAATCCATTTTTGGATTTCTTTCATCTATTCCATGACCGGAACAGGGTGGGGTACACGTTACACCACGATTTTGAATCCGAAGAGAGATTTTCAAAAATGGCAGATCTACTCATTCTATCAATCACCGAGCCGGATCTAGTGTATGATTATGATAGGGTATTTTTTCCCTTTTCTGAGGGATTCCACTCCGGGGATGAATCGAAAAAGAAATCTTTATTGGTTGTACCTCCTATTTTTTCTGAAGATCCAAAACCAAAAAGAGTGGTATTTGCTAGCAACAACATAATGGAGGCATTCAATCCATATAGATTGATCCGAAATCTGATTCAAATCCCATATAGCACCTATGGGTACATAAGAAATGTATCAAATCGATCCGATCGCAACTTCGAATATGGAATGAAAGGGGATCCAATAGGAAGTAAGACTCTGAATCATAGAACTAGAATGAAATATACGATCAACCAGCATCTCTCGAATTTGAAAAAGAGTCAGAAGAAAGGGTCCGACCCTCTTAGTTCTCGAACCGAGAGATCCATGAATCGGGATCCTAATGCATATAGATACAAATGGACCCAAAATTTCCAGGAACATTTGGAACATTTCATTTCTGAGGCGACGAGGCGTTTTCAATTTCAAGTAGTGTTCGATCGATATCATCATCATCGAGATCGATTCCGTATTCATCGATCTCGATATCGATTCCGTATTCATCTGAATCGATTAGGTATTCATCGATCTCGATTCCGTATTCATCTGAATCGATTCCGTATTCATCTGAATCGATTCCGTATTTCTCTGAATCGAGATCGCTTCTGTATTCATCTGAATCGCTTCCGTATTTCTCTGAATAGCTTCCGTATTCATCTGAATCGCTTCCGTATTCATCTGAATCGCTTCCGTATTCATCTGAATCGATTCTGTAGTCATCTGAATCGATTCCTTATGAATCCGACTCAATATTTGATTGATTTGGGCGAGTTTATGACGAAACTGTCGAAGTCACATACCTTTTTGACGAAGTCACCTCGTTTCCTTTTGTCGAAGGCATTCTTATTTTTATCGAATTCACTTCCCTTTTGGTCGAAGTCACTTCTCTTTTTTTTGTCGAAGTCACTTCTCTTTTTGTCGAAGTCACTTCCCTTTTTCTTTGTGAGTATCGGAAGTTCCCCCATTCCTGGGTCTGAGATCCCCATCTATATCTATGAATTGAAAGGGCCGAATGATCCACTCTGCAATCCGTTGTTAGAATCAATAGGTGTTCAAATCGTTCCTTTTAATAAACGGAAACCGTTCTTATTGGATGATCATGATTCTTCCAAAAAATCGAAATTCTTGATCAATGGAGGCACAATATCACCATTTTTGTTCAATAAGACAAAATGGATGATTGACTCATTTCCTACTAGAAAGAATTGCAGGAACGATTTTGATAACACGGATTCCTATTTCTCAATGACATCCCACGATCGAGACAATTGGCTGAATCCCGTGAAACCATTTCATCGAAGTTCATTGATATCTTCTTTTTTGAAAGCAAATCGACTTCGATTCTTGAATAATCCACATCACTTCTGGTTCTATTGTAACAAAAGATTCCCTTTTTATGTGGAAAAGGCCCTTCGCAAGAATTCGGATCTTACGTATGGACAATTCCTCAATATCTTGTTCATTCGCAACAAAAGATTTTCTTTGTGCGTCGGTAAAAAAAAACATGTTTTGGGGGAGCGAGATACGATTTCCCCAATCGAGTCACAGGTATCTAAGATATTCCTACCTAAGGATTTGCCACAAAGTGGTGACGAAACGTATAACTTGTACAAATCTTTCCATTTTCCAATGCGATCCGATCCATTCGTTGGTAGAGCTATTTATTCGATCGCAGACATTTCTGGAACACCTCTAACAGAGGGACAAATAGTCCATTTTGAAAGAACGGATTGTCCACCTCTTTCAGATATGAATCTATCTGATTCCGAAGGGAAGCAATATCTCAATTTCAATTCAAACATGAGTTTGATTCACACTTCATGTGCTGAGAAATCCAAAAAGAGGAAAAAACGGAGTCTTAGGTTTAAGAAACGGGAGATGGATAGAACCCTTCAACGAGAGCGTGCTTTTTCAAATCTCTCAAAATGGAATCTGTTCCAACCATATATACCGTGGTTCTTTACTTTGACAGGGTTCAAATATCTAAAATTCGCCCTTTTAGATCCTTTTTCAAACCTATTGAGCAGTCACATATCTATTTTTCAGGATATTCTGGAGACATCATGGTGGATTCTTCAGACAAAATTGTGGTGGATTCTTTCAAACTGGAATCTCAGTGAGATTTCGAGTCATTGTTTACAGACTCTTCTTCTGTCCGCAGAACTGATTCATCGAAATAATGAGTCACCCCTATGGCTGAGATCATCAAATGCTCGGGAGTTCCTCATCCTTTTCCTTCTTCTTGTTGCTGGATATCTCATTGGTACACATCTTCTCTTTGTTTCCCGAGCCTCTAGTGAGTTACAGACGGATTTCAAAAAGATCAAATCTTTGATGATTCCATCATACATGATTGAGTTGCAAAAACTTCTGGATAGGTATCCTCCATCTGAGCGGAATTCTTTCTGGTTAAAGAATCTCTTTCTAGTTGCTCTGGAACAATTAATCTATTTTCTAGAAGCAATATGGGGTTCTGCTTTTAACATGCTATTGGGTGGCGGTCCCGCTTATGGGTTCAAATCCATAGGTTCTACGAAGAAATTTTGGAATAGCAATCTCATGGGTATCATGGATTTCCTAAGGATCATACCAAATCCTATCAATCGAATCACTTTTTCGAGAAATACGAGACATCTAAGTCGTACAAGTAAAGAGATCTATTCATTGATAAGAAAAAACGTGAACGTTGAGTGGATTGATTATCAAAAGAAACTAGAATCCTGGGTCGCGACCAGTGATGTGGTTGAGGATGAAGAAAGAGAATTCTTGGTTCAGTTGTCCACCTTAACGATAGAAAAAAGGATGGATCAAATGCTATTGAGTCTGACTCATAGTGATGGTTTATCAAAGAATGACTCTAGTTATCAAATGGTTGAACAACAGGGATCAATTTACTTACGATACGTAGTTGACATTCATCAAAAGGATCTAATGAATTATGAGTTCAATAGATCCTGTTTAGCAGAAAGACGGATATTCCTTGCTCATTTTCAGACAATCACTTATTCACAAACCTCGTGTGGGGCTACTCGTTTTCATTTCCCATCTCATGGAAAACCCTTTTCGCTCCGCTTAGCCCTATCCCCCTCTAGGGGTATTTTAGTGATAGGTTCGATAGGAACTGGACGATCCTATTTGGTCAAATCCCTCGCGACAAACTCCTATGTTCCTTTCATTACGGTAGTTCCGAACAAGTTCCTGGATGACAATTACATTCCTTATCAGTATCAGTTCGATCCTTATGATAGTGAGTCTGAGGATCTTGCTAATGAGTATGACGATCTTTATGAGAACTATGTTGAGAGTCTTGATATGCTGGATGTTGATGAGAGTGACGATAGCGATAGCGATGATGACCTTGATATCGATGATATAGAGCTGCTAAATGCACGACCTGAGGATAGACTACTACTAAATCCAGTGACTATCCGCATTCCATTCGAAATAGCAAAAGCAATGTCCCCTTGCATACTTTGGATTCCAAACATTCATGATCTGTCTGTGCGTTCGTCGAATAGCTTATCCCTCGGTCTATTAGTGAACTCTCTCTCCAGGGATTGTGAAAGATGCTCCACTAGCAATATCCTTGTTATTGCTTCGACTCATATTCCCCAAAAAGTGGATCCCGCTCTAATAGCTCCGAATAAATTAAATACATGCCTTAAGCTACGAAGGCTTCTTATTCCACAACAACGAAAGCAGTTTTTCACTCTTTCATATACTAGGGGATTTCACTTGGAAAAGAAACTGTCCCATCCTAATGGATTCGGGTCCATAACCATGGGTTCCAGTGTACGAGATCTTGTAGCACTTACGAATGAGGCCCTATCCATTAGTATTGCACAGAAGAAATCCATTATAGACACTCATACAATTCGATCTGCTCTTCATAGACAAACTTGGAATTTTCGAGCCAAGGTAAGACCGGTTCAGGATCATGGGATCCTTTTCTATCAGATCGGAAGGGCCATTGCACAAAATGTACTTCTAAGGAATGGCCCCATAGATCCTATATCTATCTATCTGAAGAAGAGATTCCCTAAGGCAGGGGGTTCTTATTTGTACAATTGGTACTTCGAGCTTGCAACGAGCATGAAGAGATTAACGATACTTCTTTATCTTTTGAGTTGTTCTGCCGGATCGGTCGCTCATGATCTTTGGTCGCTACCCGGACCCGATGAAAAAAATGGGATAACTTCTGATTTGGTTGAGACTGATTCTGCTCTAGTTCGTGGCCTATTAGAAGTATTCGAAGGAGAAGGCACTCTGGTGGGATCCTCTCGGACAGAAAAAGATGGCAGTCAGTTTGCTAATGATCGAGTGACATTGCTTCTTCGGTCTGAACGAAGGAATCCCTTAGATATGATGAAAAATGGATTTTGTTCTAGCGTTGATCAGAAATTTCTCTATGAAAAAGACGAATCGGAGTTTGAATTGGAAGACGGGGTTCCATTTGGCGAAGGCAACCTCGACCTGCAACAGATAGAGGAGGATTTCTTCAATGACATAGTTTGGGCTCCTAGAATATGGTACCCCGATCTATTTGGTTGGATCGAAAGTCCCAATGAATTGGGATTTCCCTATTGGGCCAGGTCATTTTTGGGCACGCGGATCATTTCTGATCAAGAGAATGATTCGGAGTTCTTGCAGAGTGGAACCATGCAGTACCAGACACGAGATCGATTTTTCAAAGAACAAGGCTTTTATCAAAGCCAATTTCTTTGGGACCCTGCGAATCCATTCTGTTTCGATGCGCCTGTGTTTTCACGTCGAGAATTCTTTGCAGATCAAGAGATGTCAAAGGGGCTTCTTACTTCCCTAACAAAATCGCTGTCTAAAAGCTGGTTCATCAAGAATACGCAAGAAAATAACTTCGAATTGTTGATTCATCGCCAGAGATGTCAGAGAACCAATAGTTCATTATCTAATGGGTCTTTCCGTTCTAATACTCCATCCGAGAGTTATCAGTATTTATCAAATCTGTTCCTATCTAACGGAACGCTAGTGGATCAAATGACAAAGACATTGTTGAGAAAGAGATGGCTTTTCCCGGATGAGATGAACCATTTGATTCATTTAACAGGAGAAAGATTTCCCATTCCTTAGCCGAAAAGATAGGTGGCCATGAAAGGGGG